TAGTTTTACTGTTATAGAACATAGGAGAGTAATTAATTGGCATGAATAGAGTAAAAGAGAAAAGAAAAAGTTACGGAAGTGCTGACTCCTATATAGTTTTATACAAGCCTTAATCTATTATTTTTTTTTTATTTCCTTAATTAATTTGATTTCGTTTGATTAGAGTGAAACTCCTTAAAAACCCCCGCTTTCTTTAAAATATCCTGAACTGTTTCTGTAGGTTGAGCACCTTTCTCAAGGAAATATAGAATAGCAGGAACATTTAAATAAGTTTGATTCTTTATCGGATCATAAAAACCCACTTTCCGAAGATCTCGTCCTTCTCTTCGGGACCGAACATCAATTGCAACGATTCGATAGACGGCTCATTGGGATAGATGTAAAAAAGTAACCCCCCCTCGAAACGTATAGGAAGTTTTCTCCTCGTACGGCTCATTCAAAATAATTTTGAGTTCTATTTAATGTATAGAATCACAAATGGGTCTATAAAAAAATGGTGGAAATCCCCCTTTTTTATTCTTACTTCCTTAAAAAAAAATCATTTGTACTCATAACTCAAGTTAGATAACTCTCCAGTGGCTTAAAGGAAAATATTTAAGCATTTCATTTATTGAGTGGTCTTGAAACCTCTCTTTTTTGTTTCTTTTATTTCAAATCTATTTGAATTTTTATTATGGTACAAGTATGGAAACAATGGAAAAGATCTTTTCTTGTTTTGGGATCCTTTAATCTTTGTTTTAAATCATTGGGTTTAGACATAACTTCGGTGATTCTTAATCCTTTCAAAATGGCAGCAACATACCTTTTTTTGCGATTTATTTCTAATAAAGAATCATAGAAAGGGTTGATTCTCATATAATAAACTTTGTATGGAAAGAATTTTTTCAATTCCAACAAATTTTATTTTAGATTGAAAACGCGAAACCCTTTCAATTTCTCTATCAACGATATACTTACGAAGTTCTTCCAATTTATTGATTGGCATTAACCATAGACCTTTGCCCCTGAGAAATAAATCAATAATTTCTACTCGAGCTCCATCATCGATTATTTCCGTTACAACCCGATGAGTTTGTCGTGAAACAGAATAAATGATGTCGAGTCAAGAGCACCTTCATTCTTATATAAAATGGTGGATGTAAAAATCCACAATGGATCATGTCTTTCAAGTCGCACGTTGCTTTCTACCACATCGTTTCAAACGAAGTTTTACCATAACATTTCTCTAATTTGGAACCGGTATGGAATTGATTCAATTATGGAATCGTGAATAATCATTGGTTCATTCGCTACTATAGTACTCTATCACTTTTCTTCTAGATAGATGGATATAAATTTTTCTGAAGAGGTTTTAGCACGAATTCAACGTAACTCCAATTTTATTTTTTTATTGTATAGTATAAATACAAGATTTTTTTTTTAATTATCAAAATTATTATATTCTAAAAATATAAATAAAAAAGGAATAATTTAAATTTTTTGTCGTTTATTTTTATGAAATGAATAAAAAAGACTGATGGGAGGGAAGACTTGAGTCCTTATTGTTTCTATTCTTATTTTCTCAAATCGCTATAAAGAATAATTCCTATCTTAATAGAGATTCTGTGTTAAATATGGTTTAGATATTGAAATTTGCCTTTTTCAATTTAAGAAATCCTAAAATTTTTGTTTCACAACGAAAAACGACTCTCACTGAAATAGAACATAGAGCAATAATAATATATATTTATAGACTATGCATTTCCTAGTTTTATATACGTATTTTCATATTTTGTTTAACTTAATATTTCAGTAATATTTCGATAAATTCTCTGGGAATCAAAAAAAAAAATAAGAATTGTATTCTATTCAATATTAGACCTTTAAACATAAATAGAAAGTTGTTCACAAGAATCTTATTCTAATCAAATTTAGATGATTTAGAATCGAATATGGTCTGGGACGGAAGGATTCGAACCTCCGAATACCGGGATCAAAACCCGTTGCCTTACCACTTGGCCACGCCCCATTCAAATTTCTATTCGACACTAATAAAGAATAATGCTGGTATTAGTTGATAGTCAATTCTAATACAAATAAATATCGAATTTAGAAAATATATTATTACTAAGATTTTTATATGTGTATATTATAGAATAAAATTCAATTTATTGATCATTACATATAATTCAATTAAGATATTGTATGAAAGTCGAATTTCTTCTATTCCATTTGAGAATGGGAGGGTTTTTGGTTGGGTGAATTCAAAGACAAAGAAGAATTTTTTCTACCTTACTTTCTTCTTTTTGACTTCATATCAATAACTCAATCAAAATTCAATTATCTCCAAGAACAAAATGTCTGTTATGCTTAATATCTTTAGTTTGATCTGTATTAATTCGGCTCTTTATTCGAGTCATTTTGTCTTCGCCAAATTGCCGGAGGCCTATGCTTTTTTGAATCCGATTGTAGATGTTATGCCAGTCATACCTCTGTTTTTTTTTCTCTTAGCCTTTGTTTGGCAAGCTGCTGTAAGTTTTCGCTGAGATCTTGAATATTATATCCTATAAAATTCAGGATTTATTTCGAAAATTCTATCAATTGGATCAGATAAGTCTCATAATAATGAACCCTCAATTCAAAGAAACTCTTGACTAGACGCAAGAAATCTAAATCATCCCATTTTGTTTGCCAGTGAAAGACACTAATCCTATTAGTATCAGAGTCTTCTAAAATAGATAATTTTGGGTATGAAATGCAATTTTAGTAATGAAAGACTCTTATGACAAAAGAATTTTCATAAATTCTAAATTTTTTCTATTTCTAGAAAGCACTTCATTTTGTGATGTCAAAATAGGATTAGGATATGTGGTATAAAAAAAAGACGATCTATTCCCCCTTTTCCCAAAAAAATGATCTTGGAGATTGTGTAATGCTTACTCTCAAACTTTTCGTTTATACAGTAGTGATATTCTTTGTTTCTCTCTTCATCTTTGGATTCCTATCTAATGATCCAGGGCGTAATCCTGGACGTGAAGAATAAAATGAAAAAAAAAATGATTTGAAATTTTTGAAAGATAAATAAAATTCAAATATCAAATCATCGAGGGAGGTGGAAAGAGAGGGATTCGAACCCTCGGTACAAATAACTTGTACAACGGATTAGCAATCCGCCGCTTTCGTCCACTCAGCCATCTCTCCCAATTGAAAACAAATTCCTATGTTACATTACACATAAAGTAAGGATTCAAAAAGGTTTTCTTTCTATTTTTTTATTATATAGATTAGATGTGTATAACTTTTATCAGTAATTCAATTTAGATTTAGATAAAGTAAGAGCTAAAAGGATCCAATTGTTTTCATTTTGATCGAAGGGGCCCTTTTCTTTTACTCCCACGCCCCGGCTGGCTAGGTCAATACCAATACCTAGCCAGGCCCTTTTTTGTTACAACGAATGACAGATAAAGATAAAACCCTTTATCGGATTTGAAAACGGAAAGACTTGTTAGTAAATTAAAACAACTCAAAAGTCTCATTTCTTATTATTTGCTTTTACTACCTTTTTTCTATTTTTTGTAATAAAAACTAGATATATAATAAACAAAAGAAACTCTGGACTCTTACACAACGCATTTTTATGTTATGATTTTAGTGAATCGTCTCTATCAAAATTACTTCAGTAAAAAGAAATAAATTCGTATTTTTTTTTAGTTTTTTAATCTTTTCCTAATTTAATCCCGCGAACACAAAAATAAAGTTAACACTCTAATTTTCATGATTCGTTTAGGATCCTATTTTGATTACGCCAAATACCTCTGTTCGACAAAAGATTCATTTGTATACAATAATCATATTGTAGCGGGTATAGTTTAGTGGTAAAAGTGTGATTCGTTCTATTAATCCCCTTAATAGTTAAGGGGTCCCTCGGTTTAATTTATATTCCGATTAAAAACTTTTTTTCTTAAAAGGATGAAATCCTTTACCTCTTAATGACTTATTCGAGGAAAAATAGAAATTCTCGTGATTTGTATCCAAAGGTCAATTCGAAATTGAAAAATTGGATTCTAAAATTGCGAAACATAATTTGTGAATTGGATTCCTACTTCCAATTAAATAATTATGAATCAAGATCTATGGCGGAAGATATAAAAGTGTATTTCTAACCGTAACTAAATCTTCAATTTTGAGTTGATAGAGAAGAAATTGAAGCAAAATAGCTATGAAATGATGACTTTAATTTACTAGAGACATCGACATATTGTTTTAGCTCGGTGGGAACAAAGTACTTTTCCTAAGGATTTAAAAAAATAGAAATTAAAGAACGAAAGAACTAGAAAGATTGTTACAATTATCTTACTCTAACGGGATCATCTAGAAAGCAAGTCTTTTTTGAATTCAATATATTCAGATAAAAAGCTAACATAGATGTTATGGGTAGAATTTTCATTCACATCTTTTAGATCTCAGAATTTATGCATCTTCCATAAAGGAGCCGAATGAAACCAAAGTTTCATGTTCGGTTTTGAATTAGAGACGTTAAAAATGTTGAATTGAATCGACGTCGACTATAACCCCTAGCCTTCCAAGCTAACGATGCGGGTTCGATTCCCGCTACCCGCTTTAGACCCTCTCTTATCGAATTTATAGATTAATTCATATATTCATTCTTTATATTTCTTTCTTAATTAATATTAATAGGAAGAAATATAAAGAATGAATATATAAAACTCTTACTTATATATTCGCTATTTTCATTCTCTCTATATTAATTAATAATTAATATAGAGAGAATGAAATATACAATTTTCCTAAAAAAATCTCACATACAATCCGATTTTTTTAAAACAAGAAGCAAAATTAAAATGAATGAAAAGCGTCCATTGTCTAATGGATAGGACAGAGGTCTTCTAAACCTTTAGTATAGGTTCAAATCCTATTGGACGCAATGTATTTCCATCTATTTTTTTTCTAAAAAAATAATCAATTTCTTTATGCTTGTTCCTGAAGTATAAAGCGTTCCA